TCCTGAACTAGCAGCTGCTTGTGAAGTGTGGAAGGAAATCAAATTTGAATTCGCCGCAGTGGATACTTTGTAATCCAGCAATTACTTACTGTTCCTTTTCTTAATTGAATTTTGACTTGAAATTAAACTCGGCCCAATCTTTTACTAAAAGGATTGAGCCGAATACAAGGATACTATTGTATAGATTTTTGATAGATACATACTTAATATACAAGATCTTAAATACAAAATATAAGACGAAAGAACTTTAATCTTTCTATTATTATGTTGGATTCACAATTAATCCTATGGATCCTTAGGATTGATGTATTCTGTATTGGTGTATTCTTTATTTTTTTTATTTATTTTATATTATTTCTATTTTTATTATTTCTATGTATATCCTCCAGTTTCGGATCATGGATCGAGCCGAATATCACAATTTCTTATACCCATCCTGTATATTGTCCTTTTCATTCTGTATTGGAATATAAACTGCTTAGTAGGCGAGATTTTACGAAAAAAGTTCTTAAAATTCATAGAAGAGAACCATTATTTCTTTTTTCGATGCGAATTTGACACAAGATGGGAACCTACTCTTTATAATTAATTTTTTAAAATTGAAAAAGGGGTTTCATCATATTTTAGCATATATAGCGAAGCGATACTCCGGGTTCTCACAAAAGAGAATCCTTTTTTTCAGTACCCACTTGTTATTAGTTAATAATCTTAGCAATTGCATTTATATGCTTATTCTGATTCGAATCGGGATATTCAAATGATTTTCATCAAATGACTATTCATCTAGTGTATTTTCATGTAAATAGGGGCAACAAAGTTCTATGGAAAAATGGCGGTTCGATTCAATGTTGTTTAGCGGGGTATTAGAATACAGCTGTGGGCTAAGTAAATCAATAAATAGTCTTGGTGATCCTATTGAAAATACTAGTGTAAATGAAGATCCGATTCTAAATGATATGGATAAAGACATTCCTAGTGGGAGCGATAGTGACAATTCTAGTTACAGTAATGTTGATCATTTAGTCGGCGTCAGGTACATTCGGAATTTCCTATCTGATGACACTTTTTTAGTTAGGGATAGTAATAGGGATAGTTACACCGTATATTTTGATATTGAAAATCAAATTTTTGAAATTGACAACCATGATTCTTTTATAAGTGAACCAGAAAATTCTTTTTATAGTTATCAGAATTCTAGTTATCTGAATAATGTATCAAAGAATGATGATCCTCGCTATGATCGTTACGTGTATGATACTCAATATAGTTGGAATAATCACATTAATAGTTGCATTGGCAGTTATCTTCGTTATCAAATCTGTATTGATAGTGACATTTTAACTAGTAGTGACAATTACAATGACAATTACATTTATACTTATATTTGTGGCGAAAGAGGAAATAGTAATGAAAGCGAGAGTTCCAATATAAGAACTGGTGCGGATGATAGTGATTTAACAACTATAAGAGAGAGTTCTAATGATTTAGATGTAACTCAAAAATACAGGCATTTGTGGGTTCAATGTGAAAATTGTTATGGATTAAATTATAAGAGATTTTTGAAATCAAAAATGAATATTTGTGAACATTGTGGATGTCATTTGAAAATGAGTAGTTCAGATAGAATCGAACTTTTGATTGATCCAGGTACTTGGGATCCTATGGATGAAGACATGGTCTCTCTGGATCCTATTGAATTTAATTCGGAGGAGGAACCTTATAAAGATCGTATTGATTCTTATCAAAGAAAGACGGGATTAACGGAGGCTGTTCAAACAGGTACAGGTAAACTAAACGGCATTCCCGTAGCAATTGGGGTTATGGATTTTCAGTTTATGGGGGGTAGTATGGGATCTGTAGTGGGCGAGAAAATTACACGTTTGATCGAGTATGCTACTAATCAATCTTTACCTCTTATTCTAGTATGTGCTTCCGGAGGAGCACGCATGCAAGAAGGAAGTTTGAGCTTGATGCAAATGGCTAAAATATCTTCTGCTTTATATGATTATCAATCAAATAAAAAGTTATTCTATATAGCAATCCTTACATCTCCTACTACGGGTGGGGTGACAGCTAGTTTTGGTATGTTGGGAGATATCATTATTGCCGAACCCAATGCTTACATTGCATTTGCAGGTAAAAGAGTAATTGAACAAACATTGAATAAGACAGTACCTGAGGGTTCACAAGTGGCTGAATATTTATTCCATAAGGGCTTATTCGATCCAATCGTACCACGTAATCCTTTAAAGGGCGTTCTGAGCGAGTTATTTCAGCTCCATGCTTTCTTTCCTTTGAATCAAAATTCAATCAAGTAGAAAAAAAAACAAAGCTTTGATTTAATAAATTATTAAATAAATTCTACATTTTATTATTTGTTTGGTAGTGACCAAGTAATTATTTAGTTTATAGGAATAAAAGTCAAAATCCGAAAAATGGATTTTTCTTTGGTAACATAAGATTGAATTGTATAAAGAATCATGCGTATTCTTTTTTATTGATATTCTTGATTAGTAATCAAGAAATCTCTATCAAACAAAATAAAAAGAGTGAATTCTTTCTCTTTTTTCTGTGAAATTAGGCAAGGTAAGGGAGTCCTGCATCTTAATATATCCCCCGAGAACCCCAGTTTTACTAAGAATCCCTTTTATTAGATCGTATTATAACGAATTTTTTGGTAATTTGTAAAAAATTCTTTCTTTATTAAATTAACAATTAAATTAATAAAAGATATTAAAATATTCAATTTTCTATTAAATTTTCAAAATTATAAAATTCTAATATACATATACCAATAAAAATTTAGAATAGACTAATAATAAAAATAAATAATGAATAAAATAATAAAAAAGTGGATTATCATAGAGTATCGTATATATTTCATGTAGAAACATATAGAAATGATTAATAAGCCCATTTATTTATTTAAACTTTTTTTTTATTATATATGTTATATACTTAATATTATCTATTTATTATTTATTATATTTATTATCTATTTAATATATTATTAATATATTAGTATTTCTATGTATTTCTATATAGATTAGTATTTCTACTCCCTATTAGATTTATTCCTTATTGGTATCTTAGTATATACATAATATACTCTTATATTCTATATTCTTTAGTATTGTATATACTCAATATTCACTTAAGTAGAATTTTATTCTAATTTTATTCTATTTTATTAGAATAGTATAATATATCTTTATAACAGGTTAAAATGTTAATATAACAACAAATATAACAATAAATAAGAGGTACAAATATTAAATCGAGGTACTCATTCTATGACAACTATCAGTAACTTACCCGCTATTTTTGTGCCTTTAGTGGGCTTAGTATTTCCGGCAATTGCAATGGTTTCTTTATCTCTTCATGTTCAAAAAAACAAGATTTTTTAGATATTATGGGATTAAATCTTATCTATTTTTTTTTTTCAAGACTTAGGCTTACTTGGATCATAGCACAATTATCTATTTAGTAGAATATGATATACCGTGTAGTTTCCTCCGAGCAGAAGCTCGTATGCATAAACACGATATATGGGAAAATGAATTATAGCTATTTGAAGATAAATCATTATCGGGATGAATTTCTGAAACGTAAAGTCAATATATCTAAATGTCTGTGGATATCTATACGAAATCATAAAAAAAAAAAAGGATGTTATTATTTGAGTTTAGCTCTAAGCAATTGATGAATTACTCCTCAAGCTTCACATCATAATAGTACTAGTCGATGAGGATTACTTCGGAAACAAAAAAATTAAAGTCAAATTTATTGGGATTATCCCCCAATTACAATAAAATGCAACTATATCTAGTATAGTATGAGTTGGCGATCAGACCATATATGTATAGAACTTATAGCGGGGTCTCGAAAACCGAGTAATGTCTGCTGGGCTTTTATCCTTTTTTTAGGTTCATTAGGGTTTTTATTGGTTGGAACTTCTAGTTATCTTGGTCGGAATTTTATACCGTTCTTTCCCTCTCAGCAAATAATTTTTTTTCCACAAGGAATCGTGATGTCTTTCTATGGAATCGCGGGTCTTTTTATTAGTTCATATTTGTGGTGCACAATTTCGTGGAATGTGGGTAGTGGTTATGATCGATTCGATATAAAAGAAGGAATAGTGTGTATTTTTCGTTGGGGATTTCCTGGAAAAAATCGTCGCATCTTTCTCCGATTCCTTATGAAAGACATTCAATCCATCAGAATAGAAGTTAAAGAGGGTATTTATGCTCGTCGTGTCCTTTATATGGAAATCAGAGGCCAGGGGTCCATTCCCTTGACTCGTACCGATGAGAATTTGACTCTACGAGAAATTGAACAGAAAGCTGCTGAATTGGCCTATTTCTTGCGTGTACCAATTGAAGTATTTTGAGAATGCTTTCTTATTCTTAGCAAAACAAAAGGGAAAAAACTATAACTCAAGAATTCTCTTTCTCTTTTTTCTATAGCATAACTTAACCGAAGTTTCTTCCGAACTCTGATTAGAACAAAAATAAAGTAAACGTACACGAACCAATCATAAAGCAAAATAGTTTTTGTCCATAAATTCTTTTTTATGAGTATGTAAATCCACTTAAATCAATTCAGTAACGAAACAAGTAAGAAATCGAAATAATAGATTCATCTCATATATCAAAACATTTCGGAATAAAGAATTTCGCTTTTTTTTTTTTATTTTCAATATTTCGAATTTAGTAAATACAGATAGATTCTCTCTTGTAAATCATCTCTCCTTTTTTGTTAATCAACGTTTTTTATTTGTGCTCTTTAATTACCCACCGATTGGTCCGCTTATAATGATAACCTTTCTGTCTTATTTTGACACTATCATAGCATCACAATTTTCTGAAGAAAATTCTATCAATTATTCCTGTACTCGGGGCTGCCAGTGAACCTTTTTTTTCGAGATTTTTGGATATCTTGATAAGCCGGGAGTTCTTTTGTCTCGAAATTCGAATAATATTCATTATTTGATTGAAATGGCTCTTTCGTGCATTCATCCAAAGGGGACAATTGCTTCGAATTTGAGCAATTGAATTGATATATTTTGAAAGAATATTCTATATAATATTCTAGTTTATTTATTTCTTCATTCAATTTGAAGTGGAATCCTTCTTATTCTATTTCTGTATTTCTATATTGCTTTTCTGTATTCTTTCTAAATTCTAAATTCAAGGACCAACCATTGTACTGAATCACAAATAAAAACGGGGAATACGCTTGATAACTTGTAATGTAATAGAACTGATATTTGATAGAAATATTAGTATCGTATAGAGTCGACGAATGAGATGAGTTCATTTCAAAATTCACAGATGAGCAAATGGCAAAAAAGAAAGCATTTATTTCCCTTCTATATCTTGCATCTATAGTATTTTTGCCTTGGTGGATCTCTCTCTCATTTAATAAAAGTCTGGAATCTTGGGTTAATAATTGGTGGAATACTAGGCCCTCCGAAATTCTTTTGAACGATATTCAAGAAAAGAGTATTCTAAAAAAATTCATAGAATTAGAGGAACTCTCCCTCTTCGACGAAATGCTAAAGGAATACTCGGAAAGGCGTTTACAAAAGCTTCACGGCAGAGTCTACAACGAAACGATCCAATGGATCAAGATGCACAATGAAGGTCGTATCCATACGATTTTACATTTCTCAACAAATATAATTTCTTTCGTTATTCTAAGTGTTTTTTCTATTCTAAGTAATGAAGAACTTATTTTTCTTAACTCTTGTCTTCAAGAATTTATATATAATTTAAGCGACACAATAAAGGCTTTTTCTATTCTTTTATTAACCGATTTATGTATAGGATTCCATTCGCCCCATGGTTGGGAACTAATGATTGGCTCTATCTACAAAGATTTTGGATTTGCTCATAATGATCAAATTATATCCGGTGTTGTTTCTACTTTTCCAGTCATTTTAGATACAATTTTTAAATATTGGATTTTTCGTTATTTGAATCGTGTATCTCCGTCACTTGTAGTAATTTATCATTCAATGAATGATTGAAAAATGATCGACCGATCCAATTATAATGTTTGTTACTTTGTAACATAAGTAAAACAGTCAAAATTGTACTTCTTTTTTCTACCCACCCGGGGGATTCCTTCAATACCTTCAATATTCGAGTAAAATTATTTCAGTAAATAACAGAATCATAGATAGGGAACTATACTAGTGACTTATCTAATTTTATTGTAGAAATCTTCGGGATCAATGATTGGACCATGCAAATGAGAAATACCTTTTCTTGGATAAAGGAAGAGATTATTCGATTCATTGCCGTATCGCTCATAATATATATAATAACTCGGGCACCCATTTCAAATGCGTATCCTATTTTTGCACAGCAGAGTTATGAAAATCCACGAGAAGCGACTGGCCGTATTGTATGTGCCAATTGCCATTTAGCTAACAAGCCCGTGGATATCGAGGTTCCACAAGCGGTACTTCCTGATACTGTATTTGAAGCAGTTGTTCGAATTCCTTATGATTTGCAACTGAAACAAGTTCTTGCTAATGGTAAAAAAGGAGCCTTGAATGTGGGAGCTGTTCTTATTTTACCTGAGGGGTTTGAATTAGCCCCTCCCGATCGTATTTCGCCCGAGATTAAAGAAAAGATAAGAAATCTGTCTTTTCAGAGCTATCGCCCCACGAAAAAAAATATTCTTGTGATAGGTCCTGTTCCTGGTCAAAAATATAGTGAAATCACCTTTCCTATTCTTTCCCCGGACCCCGCTACTAAGAAAGACGTTCACTTCTTAAAATATCCTATATACGTAGGTGGGAACAGGGGAAGGGGTCAGATTTATCCCGACGGGAGCAAGAGTAACAATAATGTTTATAATGCTACATCGGCGGGTATAGTACGCAAAATCATACGAAAAGAAAAAGGGGGATACGAAATAACCATAGTAGATGCATCGGATGGACGTCAAGTGGTTGATATTATCCCTCCAGGACCAGAACTTCTTGTTTCAGAGGGCGAATCCATCAAACTGGATCAACCATTAACGAGTAATCCGAATGTGGGTGGATTTGGTCAGGGGGATGCGGAAATAGTACTTCAAGATCCATTACGTGTACAAGGCCTTTTGCTCTTCTTGGCATCTATTATTTTGGCACAAATCTTTTTGGTTCTTAAAAAGAAACAGTTTGAGAAGGTTCAATTGTCCGAAATGAATTTCTAGTTTATCAATATCAAGTTCTAAAAAACCAAATTTTTGTTGGAAATTGTGTTATGTAATTCTCTATGATCAAAAAAAACTTCTGAAAAGCCTTTTGTTTGTTTATATTCTTTTTCTATCAGATTTTGGGAATTACTTGTGCCGCATTACTAGTCATAGTATGTATGCTGTGAAGAAGACTATTTGACTTTACTTACCTCTTCTTTATTTCTTTGTTTTTTCAATCAAAATAAAATGGAAGCGGTATGATTATGTCATTCATTATTGTAAGATTTAAATGCCATATAATGA